TACTGATGCTTATACTAATACCAAAGAAACTAATAATACTGATCAAACAGGCGAAGTTGCTTTGATACGTTATTCCCAACAATCGGATTTTCGTCGAGACATAATCAAAGGCTCCATGCGCGCTCAAAGACGTAAAACAGTTACTTGGAAACTCTTTGAAGCAAATGCGCATTCCCCTCTTTTTTTGGACCGAATAGACAAATCTTTTTTTTTTTTTTTTGATATTTCTGAACGGATGAAAAAAATTTTTAGAAATTGGATGTGGAAAAACACAGAATTCACAATTTCGAATTATACAGAGAAAAAGACAAAAGAAAGCGCGAAAAAAAAAGAGGAGGACAAAAAAGAAGAAGACAAAAGAAAGGAGAAAGTGCGTATACAAATAGCGGAAGCCTGGGATAGTATTTTACTTGCTCAAGTAATGAGAGGTTTTTTATTAGTAACCCAATCAATTCTTAGAAAATATATTATATTACCTTCATTGATAATAGCTAAAAATATCGTCCGTATACTATTATTTCAATTTCCGGAATGGTATGAGGACTTAAAGGATTGGAATAGAGAAATGCATGTTAAATGTACCTATAACGGCGTTCAATTATCAGAAAAAGAATTTCCAAAAAACTGGTTAACAGACGGCATTCAGATCAAGATCCTATTTCCTTTTCGTCTTAAACCTTGGCACAGATCTAAGTTACGAGCCCCTTATAACGATCCAATGAAAAAGCAAGGTCAAAAAAATGATTTTTGTTTTTTAACAATTTTTGGAATGGAAGCTGAACTACCTTTTGGTTCTCCCAGAAAAAAACTTTCATTTTTTGAACCGATTTTAAAAGAACTCAAAAAAAAAATTAAAAAATTGCAAAAGAAATGTTTTATAATTCTAGGAATTTTAAAAGAACAAACAAAATTGTTTCTAAATGTCTCAAAAAAACCAAAAAAATGGATCATTAAAAACATTCTGTTTATAAAAGAAATAATAAAAGAACTCTCAAAAATAAACCCAATTATATTATTTGGATTGAGAGAAATAGAAGTATATGAATTGAGTGAAATTAAAAAAGATTCAATAATCAGTAATCGGATGATTCAGGAATCGTCCATTCAAATTAGATCTCAGGATTGGACAAATTATTCATTAACAGAAAAAAAAATGCAAGATCTGACTGATAGAATAAACACCATCATAAATCAAATAGAAAAAATTACAAAAGACAAGAAAAAGGGATTTATAACTTCAAATAGAAATTTGAGTTCTAACAAAATAAGTTATGATGATAAAAGATTGGAATCACAAAAAAATATTTGGCAGATATTAAAAAGAAGAACTGCTCGATTAATCCGTAAATCCCATTATTTTATAATATTTTTCATTGAAAAGATATACATAGATATCTTTCTATCTATGATTAATATTCCTAGTATCAATACACAACTTTTTCTTGAATCAACAAAAAAAATTATTAATAAAAACAGTAACAGTAATGAAGCAAATCAAGAAAGAATTAATAAAACAAATCAAAGTTTAATTAAATTTATTTCGATTATAAAAGAGTCACTTTCTAATACTAATATTAGTCTTAATTCAAAGACTTTTTTTGACTTATCTTACTTTTCACAAGCATATGTATTTTACAAATTATCACAAACCAAACTTATTAAGTTAGAGAAATTGAAATCCGTATTTCAATATAATGGAACCCCCCTTTTTCTTAAGAATGAAATAAAGGATTTTTTTGTTGTAAGACAAGAACTATTTCATTCCGAATTAAGACCTAAGAATCTTCGCAATTCTGGAATGAATCAATGGACAAATTGGTTAAGGAGTCATTATCAATATCAATGTGATGTATCTCAAATTAAATGGTCTAGAGTAGTACCACAAAAATGGCGAAATATATTGAACTGTATAGCTCAAAATAAAGATTTATATAAAGATTTGTGTGATTTATATGAAAAAGATGAATTAATTCACTACGAAAAAAAAACAAAAATGGAAACGGATTTATTATTGAATCAAAAGGATAATTTTAAAAAACAATATAGATATGATCTTTTAGCATATAAATCTATAAATTCTGAAACTAAGAAGTACTCTTCAATTTATGGATCACCATTCCAAGTAAAAACGAACCAAGATATTTTTTATAATTACAACACACATAAACAAAAATCATTTAATATGGTAGAAATGGTAGAAGATGATATTCGAGATATGGATAAAAATACGGATAGAAAATTTTTTGATTGGAGAATTCTCGATTTTTGTCTTAAAACGAAGGTCGATGTTGAGGCCTGGATCAATATTGATACTGACACTAACAGTAATAAATATACTAAGACTAGGGTTAATAAGTATCAAATAATTGATAAAATCAATAATAAGAGTCTTTTTTATCTCACACTTCAGCAAGATCAAAAAATCAACCTATCCAATCAAAAACCCCTTTTGGATTGGATGGGAATGAATGAAGAAATACTAAGTCGTCCCATATCAAATCTGGAACTTTGGTTCTTGCCAGAATTTGTGAGACTTTATAATACGTATAAAATGAAACCGTGGGTTATACCAATTAAATTACTACTTTTTAATTCTAATATAAAAAAAAATGCTAGTGAAAACAAAAGCATCACTGGAAATAAAAAAAGAGATCCTTTTATATCAATATCGTCGAATGAAAAAAAATCTCTTGAATTAGAAAACCGAAATCAAGGAGAAAAAGAATCCACGGGCCAAGCAGATCTTAAATCAGCTCTTTCAAACCAAGAAAAAGATGTTGAAGAAGATTATATGGGATCGGACATGAAAAAACATAGAAATAAAAAGCAATACAAGATCAATACAAAAGCGGAGTTTGATTTCTTCCTAAAAAGATATTTGTATTTTCAATTGAGATGGGATGATTCTTTAAATAAAAAAATAATCAATAACATCAACGTATATTGTCTCCTGCTTAGACTGATAAATCCAAGAGAAATTACTATATCCTCTATTCAAAGGGGCGAAATGAGTCTGGATATTTTGACGATTCAGAAAGATGTAACTCTTACAGAATTTATTAAAAGGGGATTTTTGATTATTGAACCAATTCGTCTAGCTATAAAAAATGATGGAAAATTTATTATGTATCAAACCCTCGGTATTTCATTAGTTCATAAAAGTAAACATCAAATAAATCAAAGATACCGAGAAAAAAAACATGTTGATAAGAATTCTGATGAAGTCATTACAAAACATCAAAAGATGACGGGAAATAGATATAAAAAAAATTATGATTTGTTTGTTCCTGAAAATATTTTATCGCCTAGACGTCGTAGAGAATTGCGAATTCTAATTTGTTTAAATTCTAAGAATAGACATAGAAAGGCATCTTTTTGTAATGGGAATGAGGTAAACAGTCAAGTTGTGGATAAAAGCAAAAAATATAAAAAAAAACTTATAAAATTAAAGCTATTTCTTTGGCCCAATTATCGATTAGAAGATTTAGCTTGTATGAATCGTTATTGGTTTAATACGAATAATGGCAGTTGTTTCAGTATGGTAAGGATACATATGTATCCGCGATTGAAAATTCATTAATAGTACATTTTTCCTATATTTCCCATACCATATCTGGTCTATGACGACAAAGAGATGCACGCATACATTGTCTTACATTCCATTCTGATACATGATACTAATTCAATGACATATCAATTAGATCTAGAATGAACAAAATTTTCTTATTTTAGGTCTAAACTTTTATCTTTTGTGAGTGAAGAAACCAACCATACTTTTTTATCCCCTTTCAAATCCAATTTTAAAATGAAAATAGGATTGAGTAAGTTTTATTAAATTAAAAAAATTAGAAATTAATAACGAAATACAAATTTTTGTATATACCAAATAAAAATTAGGGGCATTATTATTACTGATCAATAAAGATATCTATCAATAAAAAATATCTTAAAATAAAAAGAGGGGGGGGTAGAGAAGATTTCAGTTTATGGTAAAAAATTCATTCATCTCAGTTATTTCACAAGAAGAAAAAGACGAAAACAGAGGATCTGTTGAATTTCAAATAGTTAGTTTCACCAATAGGATACGAAGACTTACTTCACATTTACAATTACACAAAAAAGACTATTTATCTCAGAGAGGTTTACGTAAAATTCTGGGAAAACGCCAACGATTACTGTCTTATTTGTCAAAGAAAAATAGAATATGTTATAAAGAATTAATTAATCGGTTGGATATTCGGGAGTCAAAAACTCGTTAATTTTATTTTTATAAAGGCATTTTGAATTATTTGATTTATTAGATCTTGAATTTTAATGAACTTTTTTTCGTTTTCAGCAATTCATGAAAGAATGAATCGAGGAAAAACCTATGAATATACCGGCTACAAGAAAAGACCTCATGATAGTCAATATGGGCCCCCACCACCCATCAATGCATGGTGTTCTTCGACTCATCATTACTCTAGATGGTGAAGATGTTATTGACTGTGAACCAATATTGGGTTATTTACACCGAGGAATGGAAAAAATTGCGGAAAATCGAACAATTATACAATATTTGCCTTATGTAACACGGTGGGATTATTTAGCTACTATGTTCACAGAAGCAATAACTGTAAACGGACCGGAACAGTTGGGAAATATTCAAGTACCTAAAAGAGCCAGCTATATCAGAATAATTATGTTGGAGTTGAGTCGTATAGCTTCTCATCTGTTATGGCTCGGTCCTTTTATGGCGGATATTGGTGCACAAACTCCCTTTTTCTATATTTTCAGAGAAAGAGAATTAGTATATGATCTATTCGAAGCTGCCACCGGTATGAGAATGATGCATAATTATTTTCGTATCGGAGGAGTAGCGGCCGATCTACCTCATGGCTGGATAGATAAATGTTTGGATTTCTGCGATTATTTTTTAACAAGAGTTGCTGAATATCAAAAACTTATTACACGAAATCCTATTTTTTTAGAACGAGTCGAGGGAGTAGGCATTATTGGTAGAGAGGAAGTAATAAATTGGGGTTTATCGGGACCAATGCTGCGAGCTTCCGGAATACAATGGGATCTTCGTAAAGTTGATCATTATGAATGTTACGACGAATTTGATTGGGAAGTACAGTGGCAAAAAGAAGGAGATTCATTGGCTCGTTATCTAGTCCGAATTGGTGAAATGATAGAATCCGTAAAAATTATTCAACAGGCCCTGGAAGGAATTCCAGGGGGACCCTATGAGAATTTAGAAATACGATACTTTGATAGAGAAAGGAATCCGGAATGGAATGATTTTGAATATCGATTTATTAGTAAAAAGCCGTCTCCTACATTTGAATTGCCGAAACAAGAACTTTATGTGAGAGTAGAAGCCCCAAAGGGAGAATTGGGAATTTTTCTCATAGGGGATCAGGGTGGTTTTCCTTGGAGATGGAAAATCCGCCCGCCGGGTTTTATCAATTTGCAAATTCTTCCGCGGTTAGTTAAAAGAATGAAATTGGCTGATATTATGACGATACTAGGTAGTATAGATATCATTATGGGAGAAGTTGATCGTTGAAATGATAATTGATACACCGGAAGTACAAGATATCGATTCTTTTTCTAGATTAGAATTTTTTAAAGAGGTTTATGGAATTCTATGGGTTCTTGTTCCTATTTTGACTCTTGTAGTGGGAATCACAATAGGCGTACTGGTAATTGTATGGTTAGAAAGAGAAATATCGGCAGGGATACAACAACGTATTGGACCTGAATACGCCGGCCCTTTGGGAGTTCTTCAAGCTCTAGCAGATGGGACAAAACTACTTTTCAAAGAAAATCTTTTTCCATCTAGGGGGGATACTCGTTTATTCAGTATCGGGCCATCCATAGCAGTCATATCAATTTTAGTAAGCTATTCAGTAGTTCCTTTTGGATATCACCTTGTTTTAGCGGATCTCAATATCGGTGTTTTTTTATGGATTGCCATTTCCAGTATTGCTCCAATTGGACTTCTTATGTCGGGATACGGGTCAAATAATAAATATTCCTTTTTAGGCGGTCTACGAGCTGCTGCTCAATCGATTAGTTATGAAATACCATTAACTTTATGTGTGTTATCAATATCTCTACGTGCGATTCGTTGATACATAGACATAAACTTTTCTCTATTCCTTCCTTTCAAGGAAAGGGTTGGAATGGATTGAGTAGATATCTTAATTTTTTTTTTATTCATTATTCGGGTTGATGAACTAAATCAAATAGTTATATGAGTGAAAGAAAACAGCTTATATATAAATTCGCAGTAAAAAGATTGATTCTCATTTTCTATGTATAAGAGTTAGAGAGTTAAGCGGAAATAAACAGAAGAGACCGTTTCCCCCAAGATTGGTTGATTAGTCATCCTGACTTGAAGCGGGTTCAAAAGATCAACCGTATTGAGTTTTCACTATCATTTTTATGTATTAGCATAACGGGGGATTGAGCAAAAACGAGTGGATGGTTAGAAACACGAACATATGTAAAGGATTAGTAATGGAGATTATGTAAATTCTCCAAAAGGACATTTTTACATAATATACAAACAAAGAATACTAATTGGGGCTTGAAGTTGGTAGAAATGATCAGGCAGTACTCCCCATGACACGATTCCAATCCAGAGTATACTCCTATCCACCGATTTAATAAATAACTATTCGAAACGAAATAATCCTTTACTTTATTTTGAAAGCCCTCTTTTTCTCAGAAATAGAAAGAAGAATAGGAACGAAAAAAAAAAAAAAAGATATACTTTATTTATTCTTTGTTACTTTTATTCTTTCCCATATACATATTAATAGATATATAATTTGTGTCATAATTCATTAATTAATATAGAATTTTTTTTTTCGTACGTGAAACCAACGGGTTATTGATATTTTTACAAGAAGTATTTTATTGAACAGTTAAGTTATTACTGAACAAAGAAGAATTGAAATTATTATTGAAATTATTAAATTAAAGAAAGGATGAGATCAATTCAGAAGTACTTTTTTTATTTAATTTTGAATTAAAATAATTATAACAGACAGAATTCAATTGGTCTAATTTGGGACCGGCCGATAGTTATCCATCCTACAAACATATCAAGATTCAAAAAAGAATACTGACGCGGTCCCTATATTTATTTCTGGCCTTCAAGGAGCCGTATGAGGTGAAAATCTCATGTACGGTTCTGTAATAGCGATGGTAACAGTGATGGTATCACCGACTATAATTATCTAACAGTTCAAGTACAATTGATATTGTTGAGGCGCAATCAAAATATGGTTTTTGGGGATGGAATTTGTGGCGTCAGCCTATAGGGTTTATCATTTTTATTATTTCTTCCCTAGCAGAATGTGAGAGATTACCTTTTGATTTACCAGAAGCAGAAGAAGAGTTAGTAGCAGGTTATCAAACCGAATACTCGGGTATAAAATTTGGGTTATTTTATGTTGCTTCCTATCTAAACCTATTGGTTTCTTCATTATTTGTAACAGTTCTTTACTTGGGAGGTTGGAATATATCTATTCCGGACATATATGTTTCTGAGCTTTTTGAAATAAATAAAACATGTGGAGTTTTTGGAGCGATAATTGGTATCTTTATTACATTAGCTAAAACTTATTTGTTCTTGTTCATTCCTATCACAACAAGATGGACTTTACCGAGGCTAAGAATGGACCAACTATTGAATCTTGGATGGAAATTTCTTTTACCTATTTCTCTCGGTAATCTATTATTAACAACTTCTTTCCAACTCTTTTCACTGTAAAGTAACATTCTATATTCACAACGTGTCTCAAACAAGAGAAATAAACAAACATAAAACTATTCATATATATATTAACGATATGTTCTCTATGGTAACTGGGTTCATGAATTATGGTCAACAAACAGTACGAGCTGCAAGGTACATTGGTCAAAGTTTCATGATTACTTTATCCCACGCAAATCGTTTACCCGTAACTATTCAATATCCTTATGAAAAATCAATCACCGCGGAGCGTTTCCGCGGTCGAATCCATTTTGAATTTGATAAATGTATTGCTTGTGAAGTATGCGTTCGTGTATGTCCTATAGATCTACCCGTTGTTGATTGGAAATTGGAAACCGATATTCGCAAGAAACGGCTGCTTAATTACAGTATTGATTTCGGAGTCTGTATATTTTGTGGTAATTGCGTTGAGTATTGTCCAACGAATTGTTTATCAATGACTGAAGAATATGAACTTTCTACTTATGATCGTCACGAATTGAATTATAATCAAATTGCTTTGGGTCGTTTACCAATGTCAGTAATTGACGATTATACAATTCGAACAATTTTGAATTCGCCTCAAATAAATAAGTAAATCTCTTATTAACGAATAATTTAGAATTACTTTACTAATAACTAATCTAGAAGGAATTTAGGTTTCTTTCGTGTTGTTTGGTCAATAACTACAAATACCAACTATTGATTGGTTGGTAAGAAACGCGTCTTAATTTGGATTGAAAATCCATTAATTAATATATCCATAATTGTTTTAAAATATATCGTTTAGAATTAGAACGACTCTTTCAGATAAAGAATGAAATTAGTCCAATAATAGTACTCACATTTATTCATATCCCTTAGTATTTATTTACTTAGGATTAAATTAGGAATTGCTCAAAAATCATAAAAAAAAATTTTCTGGTCGGGTCTCAATAAGGTCATGAAAAACATTTCTATTTATTTATCTCTTATTTTACATATAATGGATTTGCCCGGACCAATACATGATTTTCTTTTAGTCTTTCTGGGATCGGTTCTTATACTAGGAGGTATGGGGGTGGTATTATTTACCAACCCCATTTATTCTGCCTTTTCATTGGGACTGGTTCTTGTTTGTATATCCTTATTCTATATTCTATTAAACTCTTATTTTGTAGCTGCTGCACAACTCCTTATTTACGTGGGAGCTATAAATGTTTTAATCGTATTTGCTGTGATGTTCATGAATGGTTCAGAATATTACAAAGATTTGAATCTTTGGACCATTGGGGATGTGGTTACTTTGCCAGTTTGTACAAGTATTTTTGTTTTACTCATGATTATTATTACGGATACGTCATGGTACGGAATTATTTGGACTACAAGATCAAACCAGATTATAGAGCAAGATTTGATAAGTAATAGTCAACAAATTGGAATTCATTTATCAACAGATTTCTTTCTTCCATTTGAATTCGTTTCGATAATTCTTTTAGCCGCTTTGATAGGTGCAATTGCCGTGGCGCGACAGTAAAAAATTTATAGAATTAGCAATGCACATTAAACTCTGTTCGGTTTTATTACATTCCATTTATTTCCCTTTAATTAAAGATTGTTTATGTCTAAAATAGAAATTATTCAATCTATTCTATTAACACTAGAAAATCTGCCTTTGTTCCGTACTTTTTTTTATTCTAGTCAATTGAATCTGTTGAATTGTTGTTCAGTTCATATTGAAATGAATCGAAATTGATAAGGAGTTGGTCAATGATGCTCGAACATGTACTTGTTTTGAGTGCCTACTTATTTTCTATCGGTATCTATGGATTGATCACGAGCCGGAATATGGTTAGAGCCCTTATGTGTCTTGAACTTATACTGAATGCGGTTAATATGAATTTCGTAACATTTTCTGATTTTTTTGATAGTCGCCAATTAAAAGGAAATATTTTCTCAATTTTTGTTATAGCTATTGCAGCCGCTGAAGCAGCTATTGGCCCGGCTATTGTTTCATCAATTTATCGTAACAGAAAATCAACTCGTATCAATCAATCGAATTTGTTGAATAAGTAGTATTAATCATATAAATTATAATATTCATAAATTAGAATTACCATGACCATACATTACGTAATAATACATGTTTTCAAAAATGTAAGAAATTAAAGTATCTTGGCTCTATCGCATGAGTCAATCCAGAAGTAGATTGATTAGAAAAATTATGATAAATTATTGATTCATCTGGTGTCTAAATATATGATTCATTTACAAGTTTACTAGATCGAAACTTTCTGACATTCAAAAATTTATAGATCCAAATGTCACATTCAGTAAAGATTTATGATACGTGTATAGGGTGTACTCAATGCGTGCGCGCCTGCCCAACGGATGTATTAGAAATGATACCTTGGGACGGGTGTAAAGCTAAGCAAATTGCTTCTGCTCCAAGAACAGAGGACTGTGTCGGTTGTAAGAGATGTGAATCCGCCTGTCCGACAGATTTCTTGAGTGTTCGAGTTTATTTATGGCATGAAACAACTCGAAGTATGGGTCTGGCTTATTAATACGTTCCAGAAAACCCTACTTGAATACATTTGATTTTTTTACCTTTACCGACAAAAACCCGCGCTCAAAAACTATTTATTTTGAGCACGGGTTTTTCTGGTCCAAGTTTATCTTGTTTTTACCATGAATAATTTTCCTTGGTTAACGCTAGTTGTAGTTTTGCCAATATTCGCGGGTTCCTTAATTTTCTTTCTCCCTCATAGAGGAAATAAGATAACTCGTTGGTATACTATAGGTATATGCATAATAGAACTCCTTCTAACAACCTATGCATTCGGTTATCGTTTCCAATTGGATGATCCATTAATGCAACTGACAGAGGATTATAAATGGATCGATTTTTTTGATTTTTACTGGAGATTGGGAATAGATGGAATTTCTATAGGACCCATTTTACTGACAGGATTTATCACAACTTTAGCTACTTTAGCGGCTCGGCCGATTACTCGAGATTCCCGACTATTCCATTTTCTGATGTTAGCAATGTATAGCGGTCAAATAGGACCATTTTCTTCTCGAGACCTTTTACTTTTTTTCATCATGTGGGAGTTAGAATTAATTCCAGTTTATCTACTTCTATCCATGTGGGGGGGAAAGAAACGTTTGTATTCAGCTACAAAATTTATTTTGTACACTGCAGGAAGTTCCGTTTTTTTATTAATGGGAGTTTTGGGTATTGGTTTATATGGTTCCAATGAACCAACATTAAATTTTGAAACATCAGCTAATCAATCGTATCCTGTAGCACTGGAAATAATATTCTATATTGGATTTCTTATTGCTTTTGCTGTCAAATCACCGATCATACCCTTACATACATGGTTACCAGACACCCATGGAGAGGCACATTACAGTACTTGTATGCTTTTAGCCGGAATCTTATTAAAAATGGGAGCGTATGGATTGGTTCGGATCAATATGGAATTATTACCCCACGCCCATTCTATATTCTCTCCCTGGTTGATTATAGTAGGCACAATTCAAATAATCTATGCAGCTTCAACATCTCCCGGTCAGCGTAATTTAAAAAAAAGAATAGCCTACTCTTCTGTATCTCATATGGGTTTCATAATTATAGGAATTGGTTCTATAAGCGATACAGGACTCAACGGAGCCATTTTACAAATAATCTCTCACGGATTTATTGGCGCTGCGCTTTTTTTCTTGGCCGGAACGAGTTATGATAGAATACGTCTTGTTTATCTCGACGAAATGGGCGGAACGGCTATCGCAATTCCAAAAATATTCACGACTTTCAGTATCTTATCAATGGCTTCTCTTGCATTACCGGGCATGAGCGGTTTTGTTGCCGAATTGTTAGTTTTTTTTGGAATACTTACTAGTCAAAAATATCTTTTAATGACAAAAATATTAATTACTTTTGTAATGGCAATTGGAATGATATTAACTCCTATTTATTCATTATCTATGTTACGCCAGATGTTCTATGGATACAAGCTTTTTAATGCCCCAAACTCTTATTTTTTTGATTCTGGACCGCGAGAATTATTTGTTTCGATCTCTATCCTTTTACCTGTAATAGGTATTGGTGTTTATCCCGATTTCGTTTTATCATTATCAGTTGACAAGGTCGAAGCTATTATATCCAATTATTTTTTTCGATAGTTTTTGTGAGTAAACCAAAAAATGAAACTGAAATCCCATGATTTTAAAAATGGTTGATTGTACAATAAAAAAATGAGTCTTTTATATTCTTTTAAGTAAAATAAATAAATTGGAATTCTATTATAACTAGATATCTTTTGAATTTGTGAGAACCATTTGAATCAAGTAATGGAAATGATTCAAATGGTTCTTGATTGTTTACATGAAGTTTTCGTATATATACCTGTATGCCGTCCTATGTTTATATTCGTCAAGTCTTTTATTCAATTAGATGTTAATGTAAATGAACCATAACTATGCAACCCTATTCCTAATAGATTAACCCCAAAATAGCATATCCAAATTATAAGAAAGCCCATTGAGGCCACAATTGCAGAATTTACACTTTCAAAATTTTTATTTGTTCTAATATGTAAATAAATAGCGAATATGGTCCAAGTAATAAATGCCCAAGTCTCCTTTGGATCCCAATTCCAATATGATCCCCATGCTTCATTAGCCCATACTGCTCCCGAAAGAATACCTACGGTTAAAAGGATAAACCCTAGACTAATAATACGATAACTCCAACGATCCAATTGTTGAATCAATTGATACCTGTAATAATTTTGAGACGAAATAAAAGAAGTGTTTCGTAAGACATTGTTTCTTTCGTTCACATATTGAATCTCACTAAAGTAAACTGACTCATTTTCTAAATTATTGCTTTTACTAAAAATCCTTATGAATTTTCGAAATGTAATGACTAGAAGAGCTAGTGATAATAATGATCCACACAAAAGAGCTGCATAGCTCAATACCATCATACTTACGTGCATCATTAACCAATGGGATTGGAGAGCGGGTACTAATATCGCGGATTGATGCATTTCAGTTAAAAGACCCGAAGTTGCAAAACCTTGAGTAAAAATAGCACTTGGCGCGGTTATTGCGCTAAAATGGTTTTTATGTTTTTTAAAATACGGAATAATATGAATAAAGGAAAAACTCCACGAAAGAAAAATTAATGATTCATATAAATCACTTAATGGTAAATGCCTCAAATACATCCAACGAGTAACTAATAATCCTGTTATGCAGAAAAAAGTAGCTATCATCCCCTTTTCTGACGAATCATCTAGTCCTACGATTTCATCGACTAATAAAATTATCAAATGAATTGTAATTACAATTGAAACGATCGAAAAGGATATATGAGTTAATATATGCTCTAAAGTTGAAAATATCATAAAAATTATTAAATTAATAAGGGCGTCCCTCAATTATAGGAATTGAAATCGGGAATTGAATTCATTATAGGACTTACTCTTTTAGAAGATGCCATGCCGCCACTCGGACTCGAACCGAGATGCTCTAGCACTGCTTCCTAAGAGCAGCGTGTCTACCGATTTCACCATAGCGGCTTATTCGAAATCATAATAACCTATTTTTATTCAATCGTCGAGCTTGAAGGAGTTAATTCAATCCAATATTTTTTTTTAGGAAACCATTCAAATTGATGAATAAAAACTTGTTTAAAAATTAGGGATTAAAACGTTTTCGTTAACGTTAATAATATTGATTTTTCTTATTATTATCTTTTTATTTAGTTATTTAGTATTTTAGGATGTCAATTTTATTTAACTGAACTAACAATGTATTTTTTCGTCGGCTATTACTTTATGCTCTCCTAAAACTAAAATGTAACAGTTGTAACTAGATAATTTTTACTTCAATCCCTGGATATAAGTAAAAAAAATGTTCTGCCTCGTTTGCATTTTTTAATGATTAATTTCTTTTATCATTTATTTTATTAATCTAAAATAAAAAATTAATTTTATCGATTAATAAAAAAATAGAATTTTTATATAACACAATTTCAGCGATACACTCAAAAGATTTATGTAAATATTTGCATAGTTAGGTTGCGTTAGGATTTTTTGTTGTGTAGAGAGTTTGCGTTAAGATTTCGCAAACCCATTAAGTTAGGTATTTGGGATGGTCGTATCAATCATATAAAAAAAATTCGTATAGAAATTGTACCGTACTTCAAAATATTTTCTAAATTTTTTAATAATTTTTTATTTTTTAATTAATATATATATATTATATCTTGATCGATCTTCCAATCGAAACATAGGATCTAAAATAGATCACTCAAAATTGGCGCATTCGTCATATAACTACCTAAAAATGTAAACGGGACTTTTATTAATTTAATTGGGTTTAAGGAATTTATATAGTGATAATAATTTCTAAAACCCAAAATAATGGTTTAAAAGATTATAAAAAACATTTTAAACTTAATCAATTAGTTTCAACGACCTCTTCTTTATAATATAAAATCAAAAATATAACTAAAAAAAAATTCTTTTTATTATTGAGTAAGGGCGATGGGGAAAGTGATAATCCCCATCCGGAAAATGATAAAACATACTAAAATGAAAGGCGAAACCTTGCGCTTGCGTTTACCCTTTTTTCAAACAAAAAAGTACCATTAGAATTCAGTAGACAACAGAATTCTTATCTATATCAGAAACGAAAGAAAAATTTGGCTTCAAATTAAAGTAAAACAAATTCAATTTTATATTCGTTTAAATTAAAACATTATGAGACTAATTCTTTTTTATTTATTTTATTTTTAATGTATATTGTTTATATTTTAATGTATATTGTTTATATTGTAATTTATCTTATATATTCATATTTATTCTTTTACTATACTATTATGATGTTAATATTAATTCTAATTGATAAATATTATTTATCATTTTTATAACTTATAAATCTTATAAATAAACTATAAACAAAATTATATAACTTTATTAGTTATTAGAACGATTCAGATTATTTATTTGTTACACAAAAAAAACTTTTAGAACTCCCGGTAGAAAGAGATTTCGCTAACGAAAAAGCTTTCAATGCTGCCCTATATCCCTTCCTTTTCCAAATATTTTTACGAATACGTTTTTTTGAAATAGAGGTGCGCTTTTTTGGAACTGCCATTAAAAAGTTATAATAGGTTTTTCGGTTGGATGTGAAAGACATCTATTGTTCAAAATCAATTGTTCTTTACTATTCTCTATCTATTTTTTCTCGAAATTAGACTCCAAAAAAAAGGGGGGTAAAAATCCCATAAAATATTAATAAGAACGATAAGGTACACTATGCCAAATAGATTGAAGTTGATAAAAAAAAAAAAAATAATACAAAAAAAAAAAAAAGAAAGATTGTCCGTTTCGTTTTCTTTCTATTTTCGTCGTGTTACATTTATACATGTAATAAAAAAATCTAAAAGTTTAATAACCCAACCCTTCTCCCGCTTAATTAAAAAATAAAACACTTTAATAATTTTTTCTATTATATTAATTAATTTTTTTCTATTATATTAATTAATTTAATATTAATTTAATTGTTCAAGCTCGAAGAAAGAGTCCACAAAATTTTAATTATCAAATGAGACTAGTAGTTAATCTGTTAAAGGATACAAAATACATAATTTAAAGGCATTTTATTTGCCCCCCTTTTTTTCCGTAAAATTAAAGTGTTGGATATCATAGCATTTCCTACAAATAGCTTTTATTGTAACGGAAGACAAACAATTAGTTACAAAACAAATTGGTTAATGATTCTAAATAACCGAATTACAATAAATAGTTTTAGTTATGGGCTTTATGATTCATATCAAATACTGTTTTTGGTATAATTATTTATCCTTGTTCTATAGATATAAAAATATTATTGTAATACGTAATAATTAAAATGAAAATTCTAATTTTCATTTTTTATCTTCATAAAATTTTATTTCAAAATTTGAATTTAATATTAACAATTCAGTATTAATAAAATTAGTATTTATTTTTCACTAGTGACTTATTTATATCATTTGAATTTATATCATTTGACCAATTATAACCTCTTGATTTTAAATATTTGAAGTAGTTTGGAAAGATTCAGAATAATTAAGGCTAGAAAATTCTATTTAAGTTTTATTTTATATATCTTAATTTTTTTTTATTAACCGACCCCAAACGAAATAAGAACCGGTGACTCAGAAACAATTAATTAAGATAATTTTTTTTTTTTTTTTTTTATGGAATATACATATCAATATTCATGGATTATACCTTTCATTCCACTTCCAGTTCCTATCTTAATTGGAACAGGACTTCTACTTTTTCCAACGGCAACAAAAAATCTTCGCCGTATGTGGGCTTTTCCTAGTGTTTTATTATTAAGTATAGTTATGGTTTTTTCAGCCCTTTTTTCTATTCAGCAAATAAATAATAATTCTGTCTATCAATATGTATGGTCTTGGACCATCAATAATGATTTTTCTTTAGAATTTGGCTGCTTGGTTGATCCACTTACTTCTATTATGTCGATATTAATCACTACTGTTGGAATTATGGTTCTTATTTATAGTGACAATTATATGTCTCATGATCAGGGATATTTGAGATTTTTTGCTTATATGAGTTTTTCCAATACTTCAATGTTGGGATTAGTTACTAGTTCTAATTTGATACAAATTTATATTTTTTGGGAATTAGTTGGAGTGTGTTCTTATTTATTAATAGGTTTTTGGTTCACACGACCCAGTGCCGCGAATGCTTGTCAAAAAGCGTTTGTAACTAATCGTGTCGGGGATTTTGGTTTATTATTAGGAATTTTGGGTTTTTATTGGATAACAGGTAGTTTCGAATTTCGGGATTTGTTTGAAATATTCAATAACTTGGTTTATAATAATGAAGTTAATTTTTTATTTGTTACTTTATGCGCCTCCCTATTATTTGCCGGCGCTGTTGCTAAATCCGCCCAATTTCCCCTTCATGTATGGTTACCTGATGCCATGGAAGGGCCTACCCCCATTTCGGCTCTTATACATGCCGCTACTATGGTAGCAGCAGGAATTTTTCTTGTAGCTCGGCTTCTTCCTCTTTTCATAGTTATACCTTACATTCTAAATCTAATAGCTTTGATAGGTATAATAACATTATTTTTAGGAGCCACTTTAGCTCTTGCTCAAAAAGATATTAAGAAAAGCTTAGCTTATTCTACAATGTCTCAATTGGGTTATATGATGTTAGCTCTAGGTATGGGGTCTTATCGAGCTGCTTTATTTCATTTGATTACTCATGCTTATTCGAAGGCATTGTTGTTCTTAGGATCTGGATCAATTATTCATGCGATGGAAGCTATTGTTGGATATTCTCCAGATAAAAGTCAGAATATGGTTCTTATGGGCGGTTTAAGAAAACATGTACCAATTACAAAAACTGCTTTTTTATTGGGTACACTTTCTCTTTCTGGTATTCCACCCCTTGCTTGTTTTTGGTCCAAAGATGAAATTCTTAATGATAGTTGGTTGTATTCACCTATTTTTGCAATAATAGCTTGGTCCACAGCAGGATTAACTGCATTTTATATGTTTCGGATCTATTTACTTGCTTTTGAAGGACATTTAAACGTTTATTTTCAAACTTACAGTGGCAAAAAAAGCAGTTCGTTCTATTCAATGTCTCTATGGGGTAAAGATAAAGAAGGACCCGAAATTATTAAAAAAAATTTGCGTTTATTATATTTATTAACGACGAA